CCTGGAATTTATGGGATTATAATTGTTAAATTTTTGGGTTTATTGTAATTTAATGATTATAATTGTTTAATTTTATTTTGGGTTTGTTAGGAAAGTGTGTTTTTAAAAAATGGTAAAAATTTGTAACAGTAAATTAATCAGTGCATTAAAAAGAGAACATATTTTGTGCGAGGTATGTTGGTATTGATTGCTAAGTGTTGAATTATGTTTTGACTGATTGGAAGGGGGAAGATGGGGTTGGTCAGATGCGGGGGTGGGTCTAAGGGAATGAGGGAGAAATAGGGGGGGTGATAAAATTGTGGGTGATGAGGGGGAGAATTGGGAGCTGTTGAGGGGTGAGGGGGAGGGTGATGGAGATGGGGTGGAGTGGGGCGGGAGTTTCATAAGGGAGAGAATTCTTACATTTTATATCTTAAAATTAAACAGTGCATAAATTAGAGAATACGCTATTTTTGATTTTTTTCGACTTTATAGTATTTAATAGTAATTTAACTAATTGAATTGATACATATATTTATAAGATATATATGTAATTAATGAACATCTTAACGAGCATTCAGGAAAAATATTTTAATGTGACTCCTCACATTTATTATTAAACAAGGATAACTCTATCATACTGTTGGAAGAAAAGTAAAATCTTTGTACGGGATGCATACCTTAATTGTTTGTATATATATTACTTATTAATAATCAATAGTTGTTAAGGAAATATAACTATAAAGGGGGAAAATGAAGGGGGGTAGGGGATTTGGGATGGGGGTGGTGAAAGAAAGAAGGTCGAAAAAGTTGGGGAAGAGGAGAAAATTATTTTTTTTTTTAAAAAAAAAGTTCTTTATTTTATTAACTGTTTAAAATGAGGAGGGGAAATTATGGGTTATTTGGGAAGGGAGAGAGTGATTTGTGATTGTTGGTGGGTAGGTTGATTGGTGTATGGGTAGGTTCTTGATTTTATGAGATATTAGATGGCCCTGAATGCATGGGGAAGATGTTGAGGGGTGAGGTGAGGTTCTGAAATGGCAGAATTTTATGCGTTAAATTTAGGATTTAATTATGATTATCTTTCAGGGTGGGGTTTAGTTTTTGCCTTGTTTAGAGTTGTCGCTATTATGTATATATGGATTTTAGAAGGTGAGGAGTGTAGTATATGGAATTATTTATGATTGGAAGTTGAATTAGGGATTGTTTATAACTGATAGATTTATGTGCCAGCTGTAGCGGTTAGACATGAAGTTAAGATTCTAATAGATTATGAGATAAGTGATGAATTTTTGGTGAAATTTTAGTTGTAGAAGTAGGTGGAAGTCATGGTTTTAAAATAGGATTAGATACCCTAGTATACATGATGGAAGGAGAAGAAGGTTATTTAAAGAATTTGGCGGTACTGAGTAATTTTAGGGGAATTTGTTTATGAAATGATATTCCGCGAGGAACTTGCTTTTTTTTAGTTTGTATATCGTTGTATAGATGATTTGGGAGTAAGTAATTTTCGTAATGATGGCAAGAATTCTAATCAAGGTGCAGCGTATAAAGAAGATTGAATGAGTTACATTAAAATGATTTTCGGATATTGAGGTGTAAGGTTTGATTGAAGATGGATTTGAAAGTAAACTTTTCTTAGAGGGGTTAGTTGAATGTTTATGAGGTAAGTACAAATCGCCCGTCGCTCTAATTTAATAATTAGATAAGTCGTAACATAGTAGATGTATTGGAAGATGTATCTAGGCAAGAATTAGCTTATAAAGAGTTTTTGTTTACAACAAAAGGGAATATTTCTTGATAGGGGAGGATTATTTTTAGTTGTGGTGGTTGATGGATGTAGGAGTATTAGTGAGAAAATTTTTTTTGTGATGATAGTGGAGAGTATCGTAGGAGAAGTTTGGAAATAGGTGGTGGTAGGAGTTTGTACCTTTTGTATCAGGGTTCAATGAAGTTAAGTTGGATAAGTAGTTCCCGGATTTGGATGAGTTAAACTGATTAGAGTAGGTTGTGGAATAAAGTTGTGAGAGATTAGTTTGGGAGTGAGATGCTTGCGGATCCAAAGTTCTGGATAGGTTGAGGAAGGAGAGAGATAAGTCTTTTTTCTAAGTAAATTATGGTTTATGGAAAAATTGAGGGCTTAGAGGTAGCTAAGGAGTGTTAATACTGTTAGTGATGTTGATTTTATTTTAATTGCTTGATGTATTACTGGTAATGGTGTAGAGTAAGAGATAATGTTGGAATTAGTAAAAATGAGGATAAAAAGATGTGAGGATTTAGTAATGGCAAATGAATTTGGCAAATGTTTACTTGAAATGTTTATTAAAGACATTTTCTTATTAGTAATATAAGGTAAGATCTGCTCAATGAGGTTAAATGGCCGCAGTAAGTTAACTGTGCTAAGGTAGCATAATAATTAGTTATTTAATTAGTAACTGGAATGAATGATTTAATCGGGTAGTGCTTTATTTGCTGTTTTTTTGAATTTAATGTTTTAGTGAAAAATCTAAAGTGTACTAGGGGACGAGAAGACCCTTTAGAGCTTGCGTTGCTGTTAAATAAGAAATTGTGTTGGTGAGTTGAAGGTTTAATTGTAATGTTGTCTGGGGCGGAAGATGAAGAAGTTATCTTCATGAGGAGGAGATTTTATAGGAAGGATGGATTTATGAGATAAAAGGAAAAAGTTACCTAAGGGATAACAGCGTAATTATTATGGGGAGATCAAATTTATATAATAGTTTGCGACCTCGATGTTGAATTAGGGAAAGTTAGGGAGTAGAAGATTTAAGGAGTAGTCTGTTCGACTAGTAAGGACCTACATGATTTGAGTTTAGATCGGTGAGAGCCAGATTGGTTTCTATCTTTAGTGAATAGGAATTTTTTATAGTACGAAAGGATTTAAAAGGTGGAAAAATTCTTTTTTGTGAAATGATTTTGTTTTTGTTGCAAAGGGTTATGGTTGTGGGGGTGGGGATGGCTGGGTTGGCATTTGTTACGTTAATGGAGCGTAAAATGTTGGGGGTGATACAGTATCGTGAGGGGCCTAATAAGGTAGCAGGTGGATATTTGCAGCCGGTGGCGGATGCTGTGAAGTTGGTAAGGAAGGGGGGAGTTGGCTGGATGGTTGTGAACATGGTAGGGTATTATGTAGGTCCTGTGATTTTAGTGAGGTTGATGGTAGTTTGTTGGGTTTTGTTTCCTAGTGAGTATGGGATTAGGAGGATGAGGTGTAGGTTGTTGGGGTTTATTTTGATTTTAAGATTGAGGGTTTATGGGTTGTTGGTGGGGGGATGGATGAGTAATAGTAAGTATGGGTTGATTGGTGCTATGCGATCTGTAGCTCAGACTATTTCTTATGAGGTTAGGTTGGTTTTGGTGGTGATATTTTGGGTTTTGTTTATGGGGAGATATATAATTGAGGCTGGTGGGTTGGGAGTGTATTTTTTTATGGTGAATGGGTTGGTGTTTGGGGTTTTGATGGTTATTTGTGTGGCTGAGGTTAATCGGAGTCCTTTTGATTTTTCTGAGGGGGAGTCGGAGTTGGTGTCGGGGTTTAATGTGGAGTATGGGTCGTTGTTGTTTGTGTTTATTTTTATGTCAGAGTATGGATTTGTTGTTTTTTGGAGAGTTTTGGTGGGGTGGATGTATTTGGGGGGGTTAGGGGGTGTGTTGGGTGGTGTGAAGGTGGTGGGTCTTAGTTTGATGATTTTGTGATGGCGTGGAGTGTTACCACGATTTCGGTATGATAAATTGATGGGGTTGGCTTGAGATGTTATGTTGTATGTGGTAATGTGGAGATATTTGTTGGGGGTGGGGATGGTGAGGGGGATAATTTTAAGGTAAATGTTCATAAAATAGCGAACATTAGTTATTTATTATAAGGGTATAGGGTGAAGAAGAGGAAGTAGGATAGGGTTAGTATTTGTCTGAGGGAGTTATAGGGGAAGCAAACTGGTTTTGTTCCTAGTCATGTTAGGAGTAGAAAGATTGTGAGTAATGAAGAGAATATTGGTTTTGTTCATGGTTGGAATGGATAGGGGGTGATGGGTGGTTTGTAAAGGGGGAGGAGGAGAAGGATGAGGACTGATATGATGAGGGCGATGACGCCGCCTAGTTTGTTGGGGATTGAGCGTAGGATGGTGTAGGCAAAAAGGAAGTATCATTCTGGCTGGATATGTGAGGGTGTGTTGAGTGGGTTGGCTTGGATGAAGTTGTCGTGGTTCAATGGGAGGAATGGGAAGAGGAGTGTGGAGAGAAGGATAAGTGCGATGATTAGGGTAAATCCTAGAGTGTCTTTGATTGTAAAGTAAGGGTTAAATGGGATCTTATCTAAGTTTCTGTTGGTTCCTATGGGGTTTGACGAACCTGTGATGTGAAGAAGGGAAATATGGGTTATGGAGATGAGGAGTATGGTAAGGGGTAGAATGAAGTGGAATGAGAAGAAGCGATTAAGGGTTGGATTAGAGATGGAGAAGTCTCCTCAGATTCATTGGGTAATGGAGGTTCCGATGAGGGGAACTACTGAGAAGAGGTTGGTAATTACTGTGGCGGCTCAGAATGATATTTGGCCTCATGGTAAGATGTAGCCTAGGAATGATGTTATCATGAGAAGGATTAGGAGGGTTCATCCTGAGAGTCATGGGAGAATAAGGAAGAATCTGTTGAAATATAGTCTTCGTGAGATATGGAGATAGATTATGCAGAAGAATAGGGAGGCTATGTTGGCGTGAAGGAAGCGGAGGATTCAACCTCAGTTTATATCTTGGGTAATAGTTAAGATAGATTGGAAGGCGAGGGAGCTGTGGGGGGAGTAGTGTATGGATAGGATTAGGCCGGTGATGATTTGGAGGGTGAGGAGGATTCCTAGGATGGAGCCGAAGTTTCATAAGTAGGAGATGTTGGAGGGTATAGGGATGTTTAAAATTTGATTATAGATGGGTTTAATGTTTGACATTAGTTTTTAAAGAGACGTATGGGTGATTTTGAGTTGAGTAGAGTGAGGGAAGAGGATATTAGGGTAATAATGATGATTGATATTAGAAGGAGCGTGGAGGTAAGGAAGGGTAGGGAAGTGGAGAGGGTGGGGAGTGATGAGGGTAGATGGGGGTGGGGTATGGAGGGTAGGGGGAGTATTATGAGGGGGATGAGGAGTAGGAGTTTGGAGAGGTGGAGTTGAGTTTTTTCGTTGGGGGTTAGGGAGCTTAGGTATAGGAAGATGATTATTATTCCTCCTGCTAGGATTAATGTAATGATGATTGGGAATCATGGTGTTTGGAGTAGGGAGCTGAGGGAGAGTGAGATTAGGAGTGTTTGGGCAATGAGAGATAGGGATATAATGAGTGGGGAGATACTGGAGATGAACATGAGGGAGTTTATTAGAAGTAGTGTGAAAATGCAAAGGGTAGTTTATATAGAATAACAATTTTGGGGATTGGAGGATGGTTCTTTGTTGCCTTTAATAATTTGCGATTTACAAGATCGATGTTTTAAATAAACTATAAAGGCTGTGTTGTTAGATGTTTTTGGTTTATTATTTGTGATGGCAATGTGTGGGTTTTATGGGAATAGGTATCATGTTTTGGGGAGATTGTTAAGGTTAGAGATGATATCTTTGAGGGTGATGTATTATTGGGTTTGGTTAATAGGTTATGGAGGGGGTGAGGTGTTTGAGTTAATGATTATTATGATTATGGGGGTGTGTATTAGGGTGGTTGGGTTGAGGAGGTTGGTGTTGGTTGGGCGGCATCATGAGAGGGGTTATTGTAGGAGGGTGAATATTTTAGGATGTTAGTAGTAATTATGGTTATAGTAGGAAGGATGATGGTTGGGATGGATTATTGGAGGGTAGGGGCGGTGGTTTTGTCCGGATTATTGCTAGATGTTGTTGTAGGGTTAGATTTTGAGCCTTTGGTGTATGGATATGGTTTTTTAGACTATGTGAGGTGATTTATGCTGGTTATGAGGTTGGTTCTTTTTTATTTGATGATAATGGGGAGGTATGAGAGTAAGAGTTTGTTGTATGTTTGGGTGTATTTGGGTATGGTGGTTTTTGTACTTGCGAGGTTTATGATGGTGAGGTTTTTGGGGTTTTATGTGATGTTTGAGGCAAGGATGATTCCTATGGTTATGATTTTGGTGGGTTGGGGTTATCAGGCGGAGCGAGTGGGGGCGATGGTTTATATAATAGTTTATACTGTTTTTAGGTCTTTGATGATGTTGGTTGGGTTAAGGGTTGTGGGAGGGTGGTTAAAGATGATGATTGGGGTTGAGAGGTGGGGTGGTAGGGTGAGATTTTTATTAGTAATGGTTGTTTTTTTGGTGAAATTGCCTATGTATGGGTTACATATTTGGTTACCGAAAGCTCATGTTGAGGCTTCAACTGCCGGTTCGATGATTTTGGCGGGGGTTCTTTTGAAGCTTGGTGGTTATGGGTTGGTTCGGTTAATGGGGCAGGTGGGGGGAAGATTGATGGGTAAGAGGTGGCTGGTGATTGTGGGCTTATTAGGGGGAATTGTTAGCGGGTTGATGTGTTTGCGTCAGGTGGATTTGAAGCGTATGGTAGCTTATTCATCTATTAGACATATAAGTTTTATTATTGCTGGGTTTGTTAGGGGAAGTATTTTGTCTTTGATGGGGATGGTTATTGTTATGGTGGGTCATGGTTTTAGTTCTTCTGGTTTATTTTATTTGAGTGGGGTGGTGAGGAAGATTGGGGGGAGGCGTTCGATTTATATAGTGAAACGGTGGGGGGTTAAGATGGGGGGATTAGTTGCTATTTTGTGTGTTATGAACATGTCTGTTCCTCCTTCGATTGGTATTTTGGGAGAGTTGATGATTTATATGGGGGTTAGAAGGTTAAGGGGGGTGTTGGATGTAATTATGGGGGTTATTAGTTTTGTGGTGGGTGGGTATAGGATGTATATGTATAGGGTGGTGGGGCGTGCGCAAGGAGTTGATGGTGGTTATGTTTCTTTAAGGGATTATTATGTTTTATTGTATCATGCGGTGGTGTTTATGGGGGGAGGTAGGTTGGTTTGTCTTTTGTAATCCAGATAGTTTACAGAAGAATAAGAATTTGTGGATTTCTAGGTGCGGGGGCTCTGGATTGATGAAGTATTTGATAATTTTAGTTTGAGGGTTGGTTATGAGAGGGGTTGGTGTGATTGTTATATTAGGGAGGGGGGTAAGGTGGGTGGTGGAGTATGTAATTTTTAGGTTGGGTGGGGTTGAATGGTCAGTGGTTTTTTTATGTGATGTTGTTTCCTTGATATTTGTGTTTTATGTCATAGTAATTACTGTTAGTGTTTTTGTTTATAGGGGTGCTTATGTAAGGTGGGGTAGGGTGCGGTTTTATTTTTTGGTTTTTTGGTTTGTTGTTAGGATGCTGTTAATGGTGATGAGTCCTAGGATGGTTAGGATTATTTTGGGTTGGGATGGGTTAGGGGTAGTGTCTTATTTTTTAGTTGTATTTTATGGGGGAAGGAGGGTGGATTATTCTGGGATGATTACTTTTTTGAGTAATCGATTAGGGGATAGGGTATTGATGGTGAGGGTGGGGTGGTTGATGTGTTTGTCAAGGTGAAATTTTTTGATGTGGGATGAGTGGGTTATGTGGTTTTTTGTGATGGTTTTATTAATGGGGATGACTAAGAGTGCTCAATTTCCTTTTAGGGTGTGGTTACCTGAGGCGATAGCTGCGCCTACTCCGGTGTCGGCTTTAGTTCATTCTTCTACATTAGTTACTGCTGGGGTTTATTTGGTGATGCGATATAGAGTGAATGAGGGGTGTAGGTGGTTGGTGTATGTGGGGTTGTTTACTATGTTAATTTTTGGGGCGATGGCTTTATGGGAGGTTGATGGGAAGAAGGTTATTGCGTTTTCTACGTTGAGGCAGTTGGGGATAATATTTATGTGTTTGGGGTTGGGGTTGAAGGTTTTGGTGTTTTTTCATTTATTAACTCATGCTTTGTTTAAGTCTTTATTGTTTTTGTGTATAGGGGTAGTGATTCATGAGGGAGGAGGAAGGCAAGATGTGCGGATGATGGGAGGATGGGCGAGAAGGGCGGTGGTAGTGGGAGGGGTTATGGTGGTGAGGGTAATGTCTTTGGCAGGGTTTCCTTATTTGAGAGGGTTTTATTCTAAGGACTATATGATGGAGTGAGTATGGGGTTCTATACAGGGTGGGGTTATTGAGGTGTTAATCTTTGGGGGTCTTTGTTTGACTGTGGCTTATGGGGTTCGGTTGGTGAAGATAGTGATGTTAGGGGAGTGGGGGGGAGGGGTAGTAAGGGATAGGGGAGGAATAAGGAGTATGTTTTTAGTTCCTTTAGTTAGGTTGGGGGTTTTAGTAGTGTTTAGGGGTTCTTGAATGGCTTGAGTGTTGTTTGAAGGGAGTGTTGTGGTTAGGGTTGGGGATAAGATTCTTCCTTTAGTTAGGTTGGTTGTTGGAGGTGGTGTAATGACTTTGTTAGGTGGGGTTGTTCCAGAGTTTTTGATAGGGGTTTGAAAGCTTAGGGGTTCTGGGGTTAGAAGGTTAGGGTTAAAGGTTGCAGGGATATGTCATATCTTGGATGAAGGTTGGTTGGTGTATGGGGGGTTTATGGCAGGAGAAGTGGTGAAGAGGGTGAGGAGGGGAGTAGTGAGATATTATGGGGTAAGGAAACATTATTTTATGATTTTGTTTTTTATGTGGATGGGGATTGTATGGGTGATGTATATTTGTTCTTATAGCTTATGTAGAGCGGAGCACTGAAAATGCTTAGGATATGTTTAAGGATATTCCTTATTATCTTTATCTTGAAGGGATAATATGTTATACACCAAAGGAATGAGGAATATAATGAAAGATCACTTGTGAAGGATTAGAAGTCCTAAAGATATTCCTTTGAGTGGGGGTGACTTGATCATTAACAGTGATATGCTGTAAGCTGCTACTCAAAACTAGAGATAAGAATCTATGTAAAATTAAAAGTTTTACTCCTGAGGGTTCTAGTTAGCATAGGGGGAATGGATGCAGGTCGAAACTGTATGCGTGTGAACGCTTTATGCTAAAATTGTTGAAATTTTTGTTTGCAGGACAAATGTTATAAATTTAACTACAATTTTATTTAGTTCATGAAAGTATTCCTATTGATTTTTCGTAGGCTAAGCTGATGATTAGTAAGGAGAGGAGGATGATAGATGAGGGGATGAGAGATTTTAGGTTTAGTGTTGTGAGGATAGGTAGGGGGAGGATGATGATGAGTTCGATATCAAATATGAGGAATGTTAAGGTGATTAGGAAGAATTGGAGGGAGAATGGAATGCGGGAGTTGCATTTAGGGTCGAAGCCACATTCGTATGAGGATGATAGGTTGGAGTTAGATTTTGGCTGAGGCGAGAGTAGGAGTCATAGAGGGAAGAAGAGGGTTAGGATTATGGGGGGGATGAGGAGTATAATTTGTGAAGAATATATTATTTCTTATAGGATCTTTTAATTGGAAGTTAAATGCATTATTATGCTAAAGAAATATATTCCTCATCAGTAGATGATTAGATAGAGGAATAATCAGACGGCATCGACAAAGTGTCAGTATCAAGCTGCTGCTTCAAAGGAGAAGTGGTGAGATGGGGTAAAGAGTAAGAAGAATGAGCGTATTAGTGAGTATAATAATAGGGAAGAGCCAAGTAATACGTGGATTCCATGGAATCCTGTAGAAATGAAGAAGATTGAAGAGAAGATAGAGTCTGAAAATGAGAATGGACAATGGTCGTATTCTATTCTTTGTAGGAGGGTGAAGTAGGTAGCTAAGATGATTGTGAGGACTATGGAGAATTTGAATTGGGAGTAGTTATTTTTTAGGAGTGAGTGATGGGCTCATGTAATTGATCCCCCAGATCCAAGGAGAATGAGTGTGTTAAGAAGAGGGGTGTCGATTGGGGTGATTGGGCTGATGCCTAGGGGAGGTCAAGTGATGCCAATTCAAATGTTAGGGTTAAGGCTTGAGTGGAAGAATGTTCAGAAGAAGGAGGAGAATAGGAGGATTTCAGAAAGGATGAATAGGAGTATTGCGGTTTGGAGGTTGACCAGGGGGTAAAGGGCATAGAATCCTTGATTTGAGGACTCTCGTTTTATGTCATTGGCTCAGAGGAGGGTAATGAGGAGAGAGAGGCAGGAGGAGAGAATGAGGGGGGTAAGGGTTGAGTTGAAGAGTCATAGGGGGACGGAGAGGGTAAGGGAGAAAATAGCTAGGGAAATTGTAATGGGTCAGGGGCTGTTATTGGTTAGGTGGAAAGGGTGATGGAGGGTCATTAGTGATTGTTGTAGAGGATGAGGAGGGTAGAGAAGATGTAAGCTTGGATGAATGAGATTATGATTTCTAGGGTGTTTAGGAGGGCTTGTGCTAGTAGGGAAGGGATTATGAGTGTTAATGAGAGAGGAATTGATGAAATAAGGATGATAAGGAGGTGGCCTGCGGTGAGGTTAGCTATGAGGCGTAGAGAGAGTGTAATGGGTTGGATTAGGGTTCTGATAATTTCAATGATGATTATTAAGGGAATGAGGGGGTAGGGGGTAGCTGTTGGGGTAAAGTGAGCTAAGGTGTTGTTAAATGAGGTTGAGAAGTTGAAAATTAGTGAGTTAATTCAAAATGGTAGGGCAAGGGATAAGGTGAATGTGAGGTGTCTGCTGAGGGGGAAGATGAAGGCGAAGAGACTTCTTGTATTTAGAATGTAGATTATGAAGAAGATTGAAATGAAGAGATGGGGAGTTGTGGAAAGATTTGGGTGAAGGATGGATTGGGATGCTTTGATAATGAGTGATTTAATTAGGAGGAGGGGGGTTGTTGAGGAGTTGTTGGTTATTCAAATGTTAGTTAGAGGGAGGATGATGATTGGGGTGATGAAGATTAATTCGTAGGATAGTGAGGAGATGTATGGGTTAAAGGATGAGAATAATGAGTTTATCATTTTCATTGATTAGGGGGTAGGGGGTTTGTGTGTTGAAGATGGAGATGGGGGGTGGATAGAAAAAGAAGGGTTAAGAGAGGGTGGATGATAAGGTTAGTTAGGAGGAAAATGAAAAGTCAATTTAGCGGTATAATGTGGGGTATAAGAATTTGTAAGACAATTTCAGTGTGACAATCTGATGTTATTATTTAACTAAAATTCAATTGGAGGGAAACTCATTTTAGGAAGTCGTTGGTGTTGAGGACTTGAAGACTGATTGGTATATATCTGTGATTGATGCCGCAGATTTCGGAGCATTGTCCGAAAAATAAGCCTGGGCGTAGGAGGTATAGGTTAAGTTGGTTGAGACGTCCTGGGATGGCATCGGCTTTTGCACCTAGGGATGGGAGGGATCATGAGTGGAGGACATCGGCTGATGAGATTAGAAGGCGAATGAGAGATGAATGAGGGAGGGTGAGGCGATTGTCTGTATCAAGGAGGCGAAAGTTGTGAGAAGATTGGGGGAGTATGTAGGAGTCAAACTGGATGTTTTGAAAGTCACTGTATTCATAAGATCAATATCATTGATGAGCTATGGTTTTTACTGTGATGAGTGGGTCAGAGATTTCGTCTAGAAGGTAGAGGATGTGGAGGGAAGGTATCATGATGAATCCTAGAATAAGGGCGGGAATTAATGTTCAGATGAATTCTAAAGTTTGATCATGAACTAAGAAGCGGTTTAAGTAGTTATTGGAGAACATGGAAAATATGGTGTAAAATACGATAGCAGTGATTGTTGCTAGGATGATGATGACGTAGTCATGGAAGGAGATTAGGTGTTCTATGAGGGGGGAGGCAGAATTTTGGAAGGTAAGGGTTTGAAAGGGGATAGCTAAATAAATGAATTATAAACGGGTTTTAAGCCCGTCGCATATGTTTCTGCCAATTTAGAATAGTGGAAGTTCTGAGAAGGTATGATGGATGGGGGGTTGATTGTTTAATCATTCGAGTGATGAAGCGGGGGATGAATGGGAAATAGGGAATTGTTTATTAATGAGGCTAAGTCAGATAATGAATAGAAGAAAGAATAGTGAGGTAATAGAGAGGATTGATCCGAAGGATGATATTATATTTCATTGAGTGAAGATGGTTGGGTAATCTATATATCGTCGTGGCATGCCTATGAGGCCGAGAAAATGTTGGGGGAAGAATGTGAGATTTACTCCTAGGAATATGGAGGTAAATTGGATTTTTAGTAGGGTAGGGTTTAGGGTGTAGCCGGTAAGAAGGGGGAATCAGTGGATAAAGCCTGCAATAATGGCAAATACTGCTCCCATGGAGAGGACGTAGTGGAAGTGGGCGACGACATAGTATGTGTCATGGAGGGCGGTATCGATTGAGGAATTGGCGAGGGTGACTCCTGTAAGGCCTCCGATGGTAAATAAGAAGATGAAGCCTAGGCTTCATAGTATAGGTGGAGAGTAGGTTATTAGGGAGCCTGATATGGTTCCTAGCCATCTGAAGATTTTGATTCCTGTTGGGATGGCAATAACTATTGTTGCTGAAGTAAAGTAAGCTCGAGTATCTACGTCGAGTCCGACAGTAAATATGTGATGGGCTCAAACAATAAAGCCTAGAAAGCCGATGGTAATTATGGCGTAGATTATGCCTATTGTGCCGAAGGTTTCTGCTTTTCCTCTGTAATGGGAGATGATATGGGAGATGATGCCGAATCCTGGGAGGATTAGAATGTAGACTTCTGGGTGACCAAAAAATCAGAATAAGTGTTGGAAGAGGATTGGGTCACCTCCTCCCGTAGGGTCAAAGAAGGAGGTATTGAAATTACGATCAGTTAGGAGTATGGTAATTGCTCCTGCTAGGACTGGGAGGGAGAGGATTAGAAGGAAAGCGGTAATTAAAATTGATCAGGGGAAGAGAGGAATTTGTATTATAGAAGCTTTTGCTGGATGTATATTGATGATAGTTGTAATGAAGTTAATTGCTCCTATAATTGAAGAGATGCCTGCAATATGTAGGGCGAGGATTGTGAGGTCGATACTAATTGATGAACGGTAGGGGAAGCTGGACAAGGGAGGGTAGAGGGTTCATCCTGTGTTGGGGCCGTCTAGGAATAGGATTCTTAGCAGAAGAAGGGTAAAGGAAGGGGGGAGGAGTCAGAAACTTAGGTTGTTGAGCCGGGGGAATGCTATATCTGGGGCCCCGAGTATTATGGGGATAAGTCAGTTTCCGAACCCCCCGATTATGGCTGGTATGATTATAAAGAAAATTATGATTAAAGCATGGGAGGTAATTATGATCCCATGGAGCTCAGTTTCGGGGAAGAGGGGCCCTGGGGAAGAGAGTTCTAGGCGAACGATTACTCTAAATAAGGCTCCTACGAGCCCGGCTCAAATTCTGAAGAGGAAGTAGAGAGAGCCGATGTCTTTATGATTAGTTGAAAAAAATCATTGTCACAGTATAAATTGGTGCAGAGAGCATGCTAGAGTTTGAGTCTGGAGGAAGGGGCAGTGCCTTATTTATGGTCTTTGGGTGTTAAGCATATAAAATTGCAAATTTTAAGGGTTATAAGACTTAACAAAATGACTGAGAANTAGTGGTAGACTGTAAATCTATTAATGAGTAAAATCTTTTGTTAATTCAAGACTTATAGTATTATTTTTTCAGNCTTTGAAGGTTGATAGTTTATATAACTTAAAGCCTTAAAAATAAATGAGTGTAGGGAGGATAAAGAGGGGGAAGAAGAGGTAGGGGAGAGGGGATGGGTCTGAGGAAATAGGTTTGTTTGATGGAAAGGAAGAAAATAAGGAGGAAAATCTTAATTTTAAGTAAAAAATTAGGGTTATTGCGGACGATGAGATTAGGGTTATTGAGACTATGAGAAAATTCGTGGGAATAAGGTTTAAGGTAAATCATTTGATGGTAAATCCTGATAGTGGTGGAAGGCCTGCAAGGTTTAGGAGGGTAGCTAATTTTAAGATTTTTGTTTTAGTACTTAGTGACGGGAGGTTGAGTGAGAAGCTGTTTGTATGTGAGAATACAATTAAACAAAGAATTGTATTTAAGGAGTAGATGGTAAAGTAAAAGATTCATCCTGTGGATGAGAATGGTATTGAGCTTAAAATTCATCCTATGTGTCTGAGGGATGAGTAGGCTAGGATGAGGCGGGTTATTTGGGTTGTTAGTCCTGAGATAGCTCCGAGGATGCTATTAACAAGGGCTAGGGTAAGGAGGAAGTAGGGGATGTCAAGGAGGGAGAGGATGAAAATTGGGGCGAGTTTTTGTCAGGTAAGGAGTAGGGTTAGAGAGGGTCATGAAATGTTATTGGAGATGGAGATGAATCATGAATGAAGGGGGATTGTCCCTGATTTTATGATTATAATTAGGGAGATGAGAGGGTAAAGGAAGGAGGAGGATGACGGTAGAGGAGAGAAGAAAATTAGAAGGAATAAGAATAGCATAGATCTTGATGATTGAACTAGAAAGTATTTTATTGAGGATTGAGAGAAGAATTGCCTCTCGGGGAAGGAGAGGATAGGGAGGAATGTGATAAGGTTGATTTCAAGTCTAAGTCATATAACTAATCATGAGGAAGCTGATAAGGTAATGACAGTACTCGAGATTAAAAGGGGAAGAAAGATTGTATGGTAGATACAATAGATGGATGATATTCCAAAGAGAGATTCATAAGTGGGGTATGGGCCCACTAGCTTAAGTTAGCTTATCTTTGGAAGCAAAGGCATGTTTGCATGTTTTTCGTATCAGGAAAACCCTTTGGATCAGGCACGTTTGCTTGGTTGTGTTTATGATAGGTTGTATTTAATTTTTATTTTCAAGATAAGTGTTTTATTTAAACTAAACAACCT